CGGAAAAAGAGATAATAGTAACTTGGTCCCGGGCATCTACCATTATACCGACAATGATCGGCCATACAATTGCTATCCATAATGGAAAAGAAAATTTGCCTATTTATATAACAGATCGTATGGTGGGTCACAAATTGGGAGAATTTGCACCTACTCTTAATTTCCGGGGACATGCGAGAAACGATAATAGCTCTCGTCGTTAATAAGAATATGGGTATGCATCATTCATTGTTGGGAGGTGAACCTTATGATAAAAAAGAGGGAACCGTATACAGATACAGAAGTATACACTTTAGGTCAACATATATATATGTCTGCTCACAAAGCACGAAGAATTATTGATCAGATTCGTGGGCGTTCCTACGAAGAAACACTTATGATACTAGAACTCATGCCTTATCGAGCATGTTATCCCATTTTTAAATTGATTTATTCTGCAGCAGCAAATGCTAGTCACAATATGGGTTTCAACGAAGCGGATTCAATCATTAGTAAAGTAGAAGTCAACGAGGGTACTACCATGAAAAGATTAAAACCCAGAGCTCGAGGACGTAGTTATCCAATAAAAAGACCCACCTGTCATATAACAATTGTATTGAAAGATGTATCTTTAGATGACGAATATCTCATATGGTTAAGAAAATATGAATGGATATATAGAAAAAAGTCTACAAATATGATGTGTCGTGATAAGTATGGTAGTGGGGTAGTATGGGACAAAAAATAAATCCACTTGGTTTCAGACTTGGTACAACCCAAGGTCATCATTCTCTTTGGTTTGCACAACCAAAAAGTTATTCCGAGGATCTCCAGGAAGATAAAAAAATACGGGATTGTATCAAGAATTATGTACAAAAAAATATGAGAATATCCTCGGGTGTCGAGGGAATTGCACGTATAGAGATTCAAAAAAGAGTTGATCTCATCCAGGTCATAATCCATATGGGATTCCCAAAGTTGTTAATAGAGGGTAAACCACAAGGAGTCGACGAATTACAGATCAATGTACAAAAAGGGTTAAATTCTGTGAACCGAAAATTCAACATTGCTATCACAAGAATTGCAAAACCTTATGGACAACCAAATATTCTTGCAGAATTTATAGCTGGGCAATTAAAGAATAGAGTCTCATTTCGAAAGGCAATGAAAAAAGCTATTGAATTAACTGAACAAGCGGATACAAAAGGAATTCAAGTACAAATTGCAGGGCGTATCGACGGAAAAGAAATTGCACGTGTCGAATGGATTAGAGAGGGTCGAGTTCCCCTACAAACTATTCGAGCCAAAATTGATTATTGTTCCTATACAGTTGGAACTATCTATGGGGTATTGGGCATAAAAATTTGGATATTTGTAGACGAAGAATAATGCCCTTTCCTTGTCTTTCCGTTCTATCCAGCGGTGTAAAAAAAATGACAAATACTTTCATTCTGTTTCCCTTCAATCAAAACAAAAATGAGCAATTACAATTCTAAAATTCTACAAGGTTGAATAAAAATTTGATTGATCATTTCATTTGGTATAATTGCTATGCTTAGTGTGTGACTCGTTGTTTTTTTATGTAATTTAGTTTAATTTATTAATTTAGTAGGGTTCGGATTAAAAAAACAATGGATTGGCCCTTATAGTATGAACTAATAACTATAGAGCTAATAACCAGCTCATTGCTTCATTTTATCTAGATACAAGGAATCGGTCACTATATGATGTATCGATCATATCGTTGTAGCAACTGAAATCCTTTTTGCACCAAAACAAGTAAAAAAAAATCTGATTATGGGTTGTAAAGCGAAAATAGAGAGATGTGGATAAACGGAAGGGCGAGAGAAAGAGAGAAGAATAATATCAATGATATCTGAGTCCAATATGTATATATGGTCTATGAATAATCTCATAAAAGGCAATGTAAAATGTAATAAAGCATAAATAATGATTCGTCCATAACATAATTAGATTAATCTGGTTCATAGGAAAAAAAGAGCCTCGAGTCAATAAAAACTGAGTAGATTGACTCAGGAACAAATTGAATTAGAAGCTCCATTGCAGAGTTCAGACCTAGCTATTAATCGAGAAGCAATGGGAACGACGGAACCCGTGACTGCAAAGGATTCTATTGAAACCGAATCCTAATGATTCATTGGGTGGGATGGCGGAACGGACCAGGAACAAAGTAATTTATTCTGAGAGGTCATGGGCTGACCTGACCCTACGAATGAAACAGATATTGAAAGAGTCAATATTCGCCCGCGAAAGCCTTGTAAAATTTTGGGCGACTCGCTCAAGGGCAAAATACACATTTGTTATAAAAAAAAGTCTCTATAACTAGAATCTATAACTATAAATAAATAGAAATATTCGTCTAGAAAAATGCCTCCATGACATATTAAATCTCAAAAAATACCATGCCATGATTCGGTATATTATTCATTAAATACATGTTATATCCGTAATATTATGTAATCGTTTCATTCGTGAGGAGCTGGATGAGAAGAAACTCTCATGTCCGGTTCTGCAGTAGAGATGGAATTGATAAACAACCATCAACTATAACCCCAAAAGAACCCGATTCCGTAAACAACATAGAGGAAGAATGAAGGGAATCTCTTATCGAGGCAGTCGTATTTGTTTCGGTAGATATGCTCTTCAGGCACTTGAACCCGCTTGGATCACCTCTAGACAAATAGAAGCAGGGCGACGAGCAATGACACGATATGCACGTCGTGGTGGAAAAATATGGATACGTATATTTCCAGACAAACCCGTTACAGTACGACCCGCGGAAACACGTATGGGTTCGGGGAAAGGATCGCCCGAATATTGGGTATCGGTCGTTAAACCGGGTCGAATACTTTATGAAATGGGCGGAGTATCAGAAATTGTAGCTAGAGAAGCTATTTCAATAGCAGCGTCAAAAATGCCTATACGAACTCAATTCGTTATTTCGAGTTCGGGATAGAGAACCAAAGGCAAGAAATCCTTGTGATGAAAAAAAAAATGGCAGGTTTATTCATTTTCTTTTTGAACAAAAAACATTTCTTTTTTTTTTCTTCGCTTTGTTTTGCATTGAAAGAAGAGATTCAAAAAAATGCTATGATTCAACCTCAGACTCATTTGAATGTAGCGGACAACAGCGGGGCTCGAGAATTGATGTGTATTCGAATCATAGGAGCTAGTAATCGCCGATATGCTCATATTGGTGACGTTATTATTGCTGTAATCAAAGAAGCAGTGCCCAATATGCTTCTAGAAAGATCAGAAGTGATCAGAGCTGTAATTGTACGTACATGTAAAGAACTCAAACGTGAGAATGGCATGATAATACGATATGATGACAATGCTGCGGTTGTCATTGATCAAGAAGGAAATCCAAAGGGAACTCGCGTTTTTGGTGCGGTCGCTCGGGAATTGAGACAGTTGAATTTTACTAAAATAGTTTCATTGGCTCCTGAGGTATTATAAATACTAATAGACGAGATTATGATATAGTAGGGTAGATTATCTGAAATAGATTCAATTTATTAGTAGATTGTGTCTCACGCATATACCTTTAATAATTCAATTCATAAAATGAATATCATAAAAAAAGAAAAAAAAAACACACACACAGAGCATGTTGATTATATCAAAACCCGGAGGCATCCATAATTCTAGTTCGTCATGGGCAGGGACACTATTGCCGACATAATAACTTCTATACGAAATGCTGACATGGATAAAAAAGGAACGGTTCGAATAGCATCTACTAATATCACCGAAAGTGTTGTTAAAATACTTCTACGAGAAGGTTTTATCGAAAACGTGAGGAAACATCGGAAAAGCAACAAAGATTTCTTGGTTTCAACCCTGCGACATAGAAGGAATAGGAGGGGCCCCTATAGAACCATTTTAAAACGTATCAGCCGACCTGGTCTGCGAATCTTTTCCAACTATCAACGAATTCCTAGGATTTTAGGTGGAATGGGGATTGTAATTCTTTCTACTTCTAGAGGTATAATGACAGACCGAGAGGCTCGACTAGAAGGAATCGGGGGAGAAATTTTGTGTTATATATGGTGATCCTTCTGCTACCCGAATTGGATCTGTAACTTCCCATTTGTGAAAAAAAAAAAGAGAAAGGACAGATTGTCTAATATCACCCCTCCTCCATTAGTTGATACTTCAAAGAGGTTCCCTAGAATGAAAGAACAAAAATGGATTCATGAAGGTTTAATTACTGAATCACTTCCCAATGGTATGTTCCGGGTTCGTTTAGATAATGAGGATCTGATTCTAGGTTATGTTTCAGGAAGGATACGACGTAGTTTTATACGGATACTACCAGGAGATAGAGTCAAAATCGAAGTAAGTCATTATGATTCAACCAGAGGACGTATAATTTATAGACTCCGCAACAAAGAATCGAATTCTTAGGTGGCCTTTTCAACACTCTTTTCATAAGGATACAATTAGAAGTTCAAAATATTAAGAAACTCATTTTCTTCCAAGGAGTAGATTCGGAATTAAGGTAAGGAGTAACAAATATGAAAATAAGGGCTTCCGTTCGTAAAATTTGTGAAAAATGTCGATTGATCCGTAGGCGGGGACGAATTATAGTAATTTGTTCCAACCCGAGACATAAGCAAAGACAAGGATAATCTTTCTAAAAAAGGACTCTCTAAAGGACCTGATGTAAAAAAAAGGATCTGTTTTGACATGAAATGGATATATCCGTGTATCTCGGACGCATATTTATGAGATGATCAAATTATGAGATGATAAAATAAAATATGGCAAAACCTATACAAAGAATTGGTTCACACAGGACTGGACGTATTGGTTCACGTAAAAATGGACGTAGAATCCCAAGGGGGGTTATTCATGTTCAAGCAAGTTTCAACAATACCATTGTGACTGTTACAGATGTACGGGGTCGGGTGGTTGCTTGGTCCTCCGCCGGTACTTGCGGATTCAGGGGCACAAGAAGAGGGACACCGTTTGCTGCTCAAACCGCAGCAGGAAAT